GGGGCTTGGGCTTGCCTTTCCTTTTCGAAGGAGGTAGCGGGGGTTGCAGAGGTGCTTTGGGTTCCGGAGGTTTCTTGGTTGCGATAAATTCAGTGCGTAGCCATTTCAAATTAGATTCCTCTATTTCCATAAGTTTCTTTTGTTCCAAAGGAGGTCTAGGGTCTTTCCGTTTCCGTTTCCATTTCGAAGGAGGTTTCTTGGGTTTCAAACTAGAGCTCTTCAGTTTCCTGTCTAGCCAGTCCGCAAGAGATTCTTCTCTTTCCATAAGTTTCTTATGTTTTTTTTAGTCTTGTACAGTGTAAAATCAAAATCACATAATAATAAAAAAATGCATTTTGCGTCGGCGGATGCGGATATAGTCGAGTGGTCCAATTTAGATTCTATTTTTTGTTTTTTTTAGATTTTCTAGCTTTTTTGCTGGAGATTTCTTGGGTTTATAGAGCTATTCAGTTTCCTGTGTAGCCATTCCGCAAGAGATTCCTATGTTTCCGGAGGTGTATTTTTTCCAATGGACTAGGCGTATTTTTTGGATTCTTTTGAGTCAGATATCTGTAAATGCCTGCGGATTTCTTTTTTTTATTATTAAAACGATTTTGAACACAGCCGGTACATTCCAAAGTAACCTTTCCTCTCTTATCTTTACCCTTCCCTTATTTTATTGAATCTTTTCGTTCTCTTACCACATCTATCATATCCAACCCTTGTCTCCAAAAGACAAGAACAAGGCAAACCAACCAGTTGCCCAGTTAACAGGGGGGGCTCCCTATTAAGTATAACGAATATCGATCGCTTTGGTCAACCACACAAGAAAAGAAAGGGGGAGAGGGATTAGTCACAGATATTTGACTGTGATTGTATCTCTAATCTTCTTCATCCCTTCCCATATCAATAACTAGAATGAAAAAAAGGGGAATGTTAACGCATCCGGAAAGAAACGATTAATCTCTATCAATAGACCTGCTAAAGCCCCGAACCATATAGTACTTAGTACCGGCGCCGCGGAGAGGTATGTTTTTAGATCTCGCATTTCAAATCCTCCCTCGGAATTCTTTATTATAATACATATATGATCGGATGTATCTGTAGTTAAGGACGACTTGTCTTTATGTGAAAAATTCACAATTCAAATTGTAATGTACAATGATTCGGTAAATAATATTTTTACTTTCCTAAAACAGAAAACAAAGATATGCTTCCCCTCTGCCTGAACTGAGCATTTCCGCCAACAATTTCTTTCTATTTTTATTTATGACTAGTTGAATATTGGATGTGTAGATAAACTTGTTTTTTTCTTTTTATATTAATATATGTATATTCTATTTCTATGTGTTATAGGAGACCAAAAAAAGAAATGGCAAGATAAATTGTCTATATCAATAGAGTAAATACGGGTATGGAAAACAATACAGGGATTCTCTAGAATGACACTGTAGACCAATTGTAAAGGGATGTAGCGCAGCTTGGTAGCGCGTTTGTTTTGGGTACAAAATGTCACGGGTTCAAATCCTGTCATCCCTATTACTGCCCCCCCCGAGCAGTAAGGAGAGAGCCGTTGAGGTCGATTCCAATTGGACATACATACAGAATTGACTATTATATAGTATGATATAGGATAGATATCAAAACTGCGTTGGGGATTAAAAAAAGAAAGAACCCTGTCTTCTTTATTAAGATAAAAAGAGAAAAAAGCGCTCTTAGTTCAGTTCGGCAGAACACGGGTCTCCAAAACCCGATGTCGTAGGTTCAAATCCTACAGAGCGCGGTTCCATTCTTCGTGGATCCAAAATGAGACCGAAATGAAATGATTGAAGAGGAATCTGAACTTGACCTCCCGTGGATAAAAGAAAGGAGGAGGTCAGTCAAAAAAAGAAATGCTAATTAATCAAAGGCCCAACCGATCACCGCGTTTGTATTGTAAATATGCAGTTACAAATAATCCAGCCAAAGTAATAGGAATTAGACCCAAAACGATTCCAAATAGAAAAACTTCAATCATTTCAATTTCGTTGAAGAGGAAAAAAGAGAGGTAATAGTTATCTCTAAATAGGAATCCGTCTTACCCATAAATAGAAATCTCAACGACCAATAATTTACAATTGAGGCGGTACAAAACTCTAGAATCTATGATAGGTAGAGAAAGATTTCGTTTTCTCAATTCTTCATTCAATATTCAATTCATTTCAAATAAGTCGTATCTTGCTCAGACCAATAAATAGAGCTGAGGTTATAGTTAAAGCGACGAGTAGAAAACCGAAATAACTAGTTATAGTCAACATGAAGGAATTAAATGAAATCTGTTTTTTATACATATGTTTAGAAAGCACTTCCCTAAGTTTCCGTTTTGGAAAGAAAGACAGGAGGATAAGACAAAATACCAATTGGAAGACTAAGTTCAATTGGTATTTGTTGATTCATTAATCATTATAGATGTTGCTAACAACAATAGACTAGCAAAGGTATAAAAAGAAATCAATTAAGTATCTGTGATATCCACCCATTC